ATGAATTAATAGTTAATGGTTCCGATTTGTCCTGAATTTTAGCTTTTTTGACTGAAAGTGCACGTTTGTTTTTTCAATAGAAAAAAGGGGGGGAAGGGTCTCTTTTAAGAATGGGATTAAGGAAAACATAATTGAAGATACAAACAAATAAAAAAAAAAGAAGTTTAGAACCCCCTTTTTTGGTTTTGGGGGGGTATTCTCATATATTTATTTTGTATCATTTTGGCGGCATGGCCGAGCGGTAAGGCGGGGGACTGCAAATCCTTTTTCCCCAGTTCAAATCCGGGTGTCGCCTGATCGACAAAATTGCTTATTCCGTTTTGTTGATATAAAACTTTACAATTTTTTTTCCAGCAGAAGCAAGCGGGGGAAAAGGACTCTTGAGACTTGCTTGATTCTAAATTCTAAGCATCCGCAGGTTTTTTTCTTTAAAATGCTATAATTGTGTCTCGTATTCAAGAAAGATTCTAGTAGTGAAAAGGAATCGGTAAACCTTGATATGATAGTTCTTCCACTCCACTACTAATGTAATGTCCGTCTACTGACTGGGTCTTGAATTAGATTGGATAGGGATAGATCGGACAAAGAATCTAATTCCATTTTTTGTTGGGGAAGGGGCGGAATAAACTTTGTATACAGACTCATGAAAGTATATGAGCGCTCCGGCATTTATTCAATATTAGTTAGATTGAATAACTAATTGGCTTTCTTTTTTTTATTTGATTATCATTTTGATTATTTTTTATTTTTAAATATTATATTCATTTTTTATTTAAGAATTTTTGTATTTAATAAAAATTTCTAAAATTAAATTCTTTCACAAAATTAAATTCTTTCACTAGGGGTTGCCGAAAAGAAAGAATTTAATCGTGAAAGAATTTAATCGGCTGTCTTCCGATTTTTTTACAGAGGCAATCGGGAGACGGTAAGGATTAGATCAAATGGAAATAAGAGTATGCGAAGTGATCCATCTTGGCTCTATATATATATTTTACTTAATGAAATGGAGGGCAACAAAATAAAGCATAGGTCTTATTATTCCTACCTGTTAGTAACATTCATTCCCTTAATACTTCCAAGGGTGTCTCCAGATATTTTGTTTGTGCTTAATGTTTTCTGATTATACTAGAAATCATATAAGAACTTGTTAGATGTTATAATTTTATTTATTGGATTCTTTCGTCAATGATGTTAGGCCAGAATCCCTTTTTGACTCTGTGCTAGTGATTCCACTATACTATTATTAGTGAACAATACTATAATAATTAGTGAACAATAACAATAATGAAATAATTCCTTCATATTGATAGAGATAGGAGACAGAATTTACATGGATATAGTAAGTCTCGCTTGGGCTGCTTTAATGGTAGTCTTTACATTTTCCCTTTCCCTCGTAGTATGGGGCAGAAGTGGACTCTAAAGGTACTACTAATTGAGTTGAGGGAAAAAACGAAAATCAAACTGTAGCAATTGTTTTATAGATGGGTTCTGAAATTTTTTTCATTTTTCTATTTAATTCATTAATTCCATTTCGAAATTGAATTCAAAAAAATCTGCATTTCGGAATTATAGTGTATTCGAGTGGAGTAATGTATTCTATGGATAATATAGAAATAGAAAATACTCTTTCAATTAAACAAATATTTGAATTATTCCCATGTTCGTATTTTTAAAGTCAAGGGAATACAAATAATAGGAAATTTCTTCCAACCGAATTCTTTCTAAAATTTCGATTTCGATGAACTGGCTCTTACCAAAGTTATATAGGAACAATGAGGAACCGCGGAACCCGTTTTTTATTTCTTTTTTTATTCCCCTCCCTTTTTCACTTTTTTCAAAGAGAAAATAAATCCGTTTTTTTATTAGTTATTAAGCGGATACACACTTTCTATAGGACACAAGATAGGCATAGTAGTTGTCTAAGGAGATACTACACATAATAAGATATTGCCGTTGCCTTAGGCGAGTCACATATTAGGTGCTTACCGCTTGCTTTATTATTTGGTTTATTATTTTTTGTTTCGAAATTGGATTTATGCTTTCATATCATTGTTCAAATGTTAAAAATCGGTTGGGTTTCCTAATCTTTTCGAAATAGGAAAAAGGTTCCCATAGAACCCCTGGATCATCTGTCAACTATTTAATCAATTACTTCTTCGGAATGCTAAAAAGATTATTTGATTCTTTTTTAATATGATACCGGGATTGATCTTGAAAATCATCAGAAATCTAAAAATTCGAATCGGAAGAATAAGAGTTGCCTTTTGATTATTTCAGATTGATTGGAACCAATACAAATCAACTAGATGAAACAAAGAAAAAAATTGGGACGCTATGTACATTACATATATGTGATTGATATTCTATATATATATGAAGATAGATATTGTAAATTGATCCATATTAAACCTCTATCCTTATAGAGTAAAACCTTATACATTACAATAATAGATAGTATGGTAGAAAGAAATAGATTTTATTTCTTTCTACCATACTATCAGATTTCATAGAATACTGCTGATTCTAGTCCGATCATTTCATTTAAGAGTAAGACGTGAAATTTAAATATTTTTTCATTTTTTTCTTCCATCGTTGCATTGATAAGAACTAAGAAGTCAAGTTTAAGTCAAATTAATCACTTTGACTTACCGTTTTTACGTAAATTATAAGTAAAAAGGCAGTAGGAACTAGAATGAACAGTGCAGTAGCAATAAATGCGAGAATATTTACTTCCATAATCTCATCGTTAGATTTCTTTTTAATTCGCAATAACTCGGGATTTAATCCCATAGAGATGATAAATCTTTCGTCGGTAAATTCAATGGTATAAATTACATCTCGATGATATCGAATCGGATCAATATCATGAATAACAATATCTGAGCTATCAAATCGATTCATCGTCAAGAATTGAATAGTATAACATAGGAAGATCTTTTATCCATACCAAATTCCAAAATGGTATTTCTGATCTAATCAAGAATTCTTTTACTTTTTTTTTTAATATTCTCATCCTTCGATTAGTAATAGGATAAACATATATCAAAAGTTCAGTGTGAAATTTGAATGAGATAGATTGTTTAAAATGCAAATAATTAGGAATTGAAATTTATACTTGAGGTTATACAAAATCGGAACCAGAAAAGGATATACTTTTAATCCTAAAGTATTCTATCAAAATAAAAGGAACTGCGTTCAATTTATTTTTGATCGTGCAAATTCCATTTGTGTGTGTGTTCGTGGTAAACATATTCTATAGTACTCTATTTCATTACACAGATCGGGAGTAATCGAAAAAAGCCAGGTCTAGTAGTACAGTATCTCTTTATCTTGGAATCCTGAATATGACACTACTAATAATTGTACTAATCCAAATATGTTTCTTTATTAGTTGAAGAAATGGAAATTACCATATTTGTTTGATGAGAAATGTGAAACGAAAAAAAAAAGAGAGATCCCTGTTAGGAATGAGATTATGTTTGTTATTTTTACTCCCTTTCACAGAAGAAATGAATTGATGTATTTTTTTATTGGATTTCTATCCATCGGGACTGACGGGGCTCGAACCCGCAGCTTCCGCCTTGACAGGGCGGTGCTCTGACCAATTGAACTACAATCCCAGGAAAAAAAAAGTGTACAGCATGCATATTCTTACGATTTCATTCTCATTCAAACCCTTTCTTTCTATTTCGATTTTAGATTAGAATTGTCTTGTTCTAACTGGCAGAGACGGGACTGAAATATTGATATCTATATGGATATGCACTTTAGCGAGATCGACACGGATTACTAATAATCTGTTCGTTATTGCCAAATCGATTGAAAATCTTTAATGAATCAATGAAAATAAAAAAGAGTCTTTTTTATTTAGACTTTATACTGACAGATCTTGATATGAATCTAGATCATTAGCAAGATCTGAATTTGTGGAAAAAATACGTAAAAAAATAAATAGCGGTAGGGATGTATCAGATTTATATTCTTCCGTATCAGAGCGCATTGGGCATTTCCGGAGAACAACAAATGGTTACATCATTTCATGGTGGATCGGCTAATTATTGGGCCGAGCTGGATTTGAACCAGCGTAGACATATTGCCAACGAATTTACAGTCCGTCCCCATTAACCGCTCGGGCATCGACCCAGGAAGAATAAATTTCAGTCTTTATTGATAATTCACGATCAACTTCCTTTCGTAGTACCCTACCCCCAGGGGAAGTCGAATCCCCGCTGCCTCCTTGAAAGAGAGATGTCCTGAACCACTAGACGATGGGGGCATACTTGCCCGACCGCCATTATACTATGTTCATAGTATGAACAGTTTTTTGAAATTGTCAATATAATGGAATGATATGACTCGATCAGAAGGATCTTTCCGTCTTTCATAATTCCATAGAATTTTTTAATTCATCATTTTTATTTAAAAATTGTTCATTCCAATCGTCACTCTATAATTCGAAAAATAGAAAAATAAGTAATACGAAAGAAAGATAGGAGCTTTTCGGGGAATGATTGGTCTGCCGGAAAAGGCGAGGGGGTCAAACTTCATTTCTTTCACTTTCATTCATTGTTAAGATTCGGTGGGCATATTTCTATCTCACACTAAGCCGGAAAATTTAAAAACGATAATCAATCTGGAAATCAGGGAAGAGGGATAGGGATCAACAAGTTATTGAAAAATTGTTTTTCGATAAGAATTTGGTTGAGGGACAAATTGAATCCATTTATCAACGATTCGATGAAAAATCTTGTATCTATGTTGAATTGGTGGGTACATGTATCAATCAAATGAATTTCGTTATGATGAGGGTCAATTCAATTAGAATCGGTTTTGAAATAATTCATTACATTGATATTTAGCAAATCCAATATCAATAAAAAATTTGACCTATACTATACTCACTAGGTAAATCAAATTTTTTGTTCCTTAATGAGCCGCTATGTGGAGAAAATGTATCTATGTACATATATTTAAATTTAATATTTAATATAATAAGTATA